CTTCAAGAAGTTATGCAGGGGCATCCCGTATTGCTGAATAGAGCGCCCACTTTGCATAGATTAGGCATACAGGCATTCCAACCCATTTTAGTAGAGGGGCGTGCTATTTGTTTACATCCATTAGTTTGTAAGGGATTCAATGCAGACTTTGATGGAGATCAAATGGCTGTTCATGTCCCTTTATCCTTGGAGGCTCAGGCAGAAGCTCGTTTACTTATGTTTTCCCATACGAATCTCTTGTCTCCGGCTATTGGGGATCCCATTTCTGTACCAACTCAAGATATGCTTATTGGGCTTTACGTATTAACGAGCGGGAATCGTCGAGGTATTTGCGCAAATAGGTATAATCCGCATAATCAGAGAAATTCTAAAAATGAAAGAATTCACGAAAATAACTCTAATTATACGAAAAAAAAAGATTCTTTTTTTTGCAATTCCTATGATGCAGTTGGAGCTTATCAACAGAAAAGAATTAATTTCGACAGTCCTTTGTGGCTCCGGTGGCGGTTAGATCAACGCGTTATTTCATCAAGAGAAGCTCCTATCGAAGTTCACTACGAACCTTTAGGTACCTATCATGATATTTATGAGCATTATCTAGTAGTCAGAAGTATAAAAAAACAAACTCGTTGTATATACATTCGAACCACTGTTGGGCGTATTTCTTTTTATCGAGAAATCGAAGAAGCTATACAAGGCTTTTGCCGGGCCCATTCATATGGTATCTAATCTAATCATATACATATGGGTTGGTATCTGAACCCGGTGTGAATTCCGGTCTTCCCGGTTCAACTATAATCTTAGCTTCGAATTTTCTGCGCGCATAAAGAAAAGGAAGTTTTACAGTCATTGACTTAAACCCATTGTCGAACCGAACCCTACCGAGCGAAATATGGAGGTACTTATGGCAGAACGGGCCAATCTAGTCTTTCACAATAAAGTGATAGGTGGAACTGTCATTAAACTACTTATTAGCAGATTAATTGATCACTTCGGAATGGCATATACATCGCATATCCTGGATCAAGTAAAGACTCTAGGGTTTCATCAAGCTACTGCTACATCCATTTCATTAGGAATTGATGATCTTTTAACAATCCCTTCTAAGGGATGGCTAGTCAAAGATGCTGAACAACAAGGTTTGATTCTGGAAAAACATCATCATTATGGTAATGTACATTCGGTAGAAAAGTTACGGCAATCCATTGAGATATGGTATGCTACAAGTGAATATTTACGACAGGAAATGAATCCTAATTTCAGGATGACTGACTCCTTTAATCCAGTCCATATAATGTCTTTTTCGGGAGCTAGGGGAAATGCATCTCAAGTACACCAATTAGTAGGTATGAGAGGGTTAATGTCGGATCCACAAGGACAAATGATTGATTTACCCATTCAAAGCAATTTACGCGAAGGACTGTCTTTAACAGAATATATAATTTCTTGCTACGGAGCTCGTAAAGGGGTTGTGGATACTGCTGTACGCACATCAGATGCCGGATATCTTACACGCAGACTTGTTGAAGTGGTTCAACACATTGTTGTTCGTCGAACAGATTGTGGTAACATTCGCGGTATTTCTGTGACTACCCAGAATGGAATGATGTCGGAAAGAATTTTGATCCAAACATTAATTGGTCGTGTATTAGCAGACGCCATATATATAGGTTCACGATGTATTGCCATTAGGAATCAAGATATTGGGATTGGACTTCTCAATCGATTCATAACCTTTCAAACACAAGCAATATCTATTCGAACGCCCTTTACTTGTAGGAATACATCTTGGATTTGCCGATTGTGTTATGGCAGGAGTCCTACTCATGGCGACCTAGTGGAATTGGGGGAAGCTGTAGGTATTATTGCGGGCCAATCTATTGGAGAACCGGGTACTCAACTAACATTAAGAACTTTTCATACTGGCGGCGTATTTACAGGGGGGACTGCAGAACATGTGCGAGCCCCATATAATGGAAAAATTAAATTCAATGAGGATTTGGTTCATGCTACACGTACACGTCATGGGCATCCCGCTTTTCTATGTTATATAGACTTGTATGTAACTATTGAAAATGATGATATTGTACATAAAGTGACTATTCCACCAAAAAGTTTTTTATTAGTTCAAAACAATCAACATGTAGAATCAGAACAAGTGATTGCTGAGATTCGGGCAGGAGCATACACTTTGAATTTTAAAGAAAAGATTAGAAAACATATTTATTCTGATTCAGAGGGAGAAATGCATTGGAATACTAATGTATATCATGGGTCAGAATTTATATATAGTAATGTACATATTTTATCAAAAACAAGTCATTTATGGATATTATCAGGAAAGTCGTGCGGGTCGAAGTCAGAATTTTTTTCACTTCGCAAGGATCAAGATCAAATGAACATTAATTCTCTTTCTATCGGAAAAAGATATATTTCAAACCTTCTAGTACGTAATAATCAAATAAGACATTCAAATTTGAGTTCCAATACTTCTGGTAAAAAAGAAATAAGGGTTCCTGATTATTCGGAATTTAATCAAATCATATGTATGGATCATTGTCATTTTATACATCCTGCTATTTTCCACAACTGTTCGTATTCTTTAGCAAAGAGACGAAGAAATAGATTCATCATTCCATTTACCTTCCAATCGATTCAAGAACGAGAGAAAGAACTAATGTATCCTTTCGGTATCTCGATTGAACTACCTATCGATGGTATTTTTCGTCGAAATAGTATTTTTTCTTATTTTGACGATCCTCAACACAGAACACAGAGTTCAGGAATTCCTAAATATAGGACTATGGGAATACATTCCGTTTTAAAAAAGGAAGATTTAGACGAATATCGAGGAGAAAAAGAATTTAAGCCAAAATACCAAATAAAAGTAGATCAATTTTTTTTCATTCCCGAGGAAGTACATATTTTACCCGAAACTTCTTACATAATGGTACGGAACAATAGTATCGTTGGAATAGATACACCAATCACTTTAAATATAAGAAGTCGGGTCGGTGGATTGGTTCGAGTGGAGAAGAAAAAAAAACGGATTGAATTAAAAATATTTTCGGGTGATATCTTTTTTCCTGGAGAGAGGGATAAGATATCCCGACACAGTGGCATCTTGATAGCCACCAAAACGGTAAAAAAAAAAAATTCTAAGGAATCAAAAAAAATTAAAAATTGGATCTATGTCCACTGGATCACAACTAGCAAGAAAAAATATTTTGTCTTGGTTCGACCCGTAATTCTATATGAAACATCGGACGGTATCAATTTAGTAAAACTTTTCCCTCAAGATTGGTTCCAGGAAAGAGATAATCTGGAACTGACAGTTCTCAATTATATTCTTTATGCAAATGGAAAATCAATTCGGGGAATTTCGGACACAAGCATTCAGTTGGTTCGGACTTGTTTAGTCTTGAATTGGGATCAAGACAAAAAAAGTTCTTCTATAGAAGAGGCCCTCGCTTCTTTTGTTGAAGTAAGTACAAACGGTTTGATTAGAGATTTTCTAAGAATTGACTTAGGAAAATCCCATACTTGGGGTAGCCGAAAAAGGAATGATCCGTCCGGTTCAGGATTTATCTCGGATAATGAGTCAGATCGGACCAATATCAATCCGTTTTATTCTATTTATTCCAAGGGAAAAATTCAACACTCACTTAGCCAAAATCACGGAACTATTCGTATGTTGTTCAATCGAAATAAAAACTGCCGATCTTTGATAATTTTGTCATCAGCTAATTGTTTTCAAATGGAACCATTCAACAATATAAAATATCACAATGGGATAAAAAAAGGAATTTATCAAATTCACAGAGGTCCTTTAATTTCAATTAAGAACTCATTAGGCCCTTTAGGAATAGTCCTTCAAGTTAGAAATTTGTATTCATTTTATTGTTTAATAACTCATAATCAGATCTCGATAACTACAAACTTGCAACTTGACAAATTAAAGGAAACTTTTCAAGTATTTAAATATTATTTAATGAGCGAAAGCGAGATAATTTATAAGCCCGATCTATGCAGTAACATCGTTTTAAATCCATTCAATTTGAATTGGCAATTTCTCCATCATAATTACTGTGGAAAAGCGTTTACAATAATTAGTCTTGGACAATTTCTTTGTGAAAATGTATGTCTAGCTCAAACGAAAAACGTACCACACCTAAAATCAGGTCAAGTTCTAAGCGTTCAAACCGATTCTGTAGTAATAAGATCGGCTAACCCTTATTTGGCGACTCCCGGAGCAACTGTTCATGGCCATTTTGGGGAAATCCTTTCTGAAGGAGATATATTAGTTACATTTATATATGAAAAATCAAGATCCGGTGATATAACACAGGGTCTTCCAAAAGTGGAACAGGTATTAGAAGTACGTTCCATTGATTCAATATCACTGAACCTAGAAAAGAAAGTTGACACTTGGAACGAACGTATAACAAGAATTCTCGGCATTCCTTGGGGATTCTTGATTGGTGCTCAGCTAACTATAGTGCAAAGTCGTATTTCTTTGGTTAATAAAATCCAAAAGGTTTATCGATCCCAGGGAGTGAACATCCATAATAGACATATAGAAATTATTGTGCGTCAAATAACATCAAAAGTCTTGGTTTCAGAAGATGGAATGTCTAATGTTTTTTCACCCGGCGAACTAATCGGATTGTTGCGAGCTGAACGAACAGGGCGTGCCTTGGAAGAAGCGATTTATTACCGAGCTATATTGTTGGGAATAACGAAAACATCTCTGAATACTCAAAGTTTCATATCAGAAGCGAGTTTTCAAGAAACTGCTAGAGTTTTAGCAAAATCCGCTCTCCGGGGTCGTATCGACTGGCTGAAAGGTCTGAAAGAGAACGTTGTTTTAGGGGGACTAATACCCGTTGGTACCGGATTCAAAAGAGTAATGCGCCGTTCAAGACAACATAACAAAATGACCTTGGAAACAAAAAAAAATAATGTATTCGAGGGAGAAATGAGAGATATTTTGTTCCACCACAGACAAGTTTTTGATTTTTTAATTTCAAAGAATTTATGCGATACATCAGAGAAATCATTTATAGGAGTGGATTCAGCCCCTTAACGCAGTCATTTGATTTGGTAATAAATAAAAGATAATAAATAAAAAGGAAAGGAAGAACGGCCCGATCATGTATCAACAGCCAATCTTCGGTAGAAGAAAAGGTTCCGTCGGAACAATTTTTTATTTCTATTTCACGATACCCGGTCTTTTTTTTTTTTTTAATTGTGGGGCTAAATGACAAAACGATATTGGAACATAACTTTGGCAGAGATGATGGAAGCAGGAATTCATTTTGGTCATGGTACTAGGAAATGGAATCCTAGAATGGCACCTTATATATCCGCAAGACGTAATGGTATTCATATTCTAAATCTTACTAGAACTGCTCGTTTTTTATCAGAAGCTTGTGATTTAGTTTTTGATGCAGCAAGTAAGGGAAAACAGTTGTTAATTGTTGGTACCAAAAATAAAGCAGCCGATTCGGTAGCGCGGGCTGCAATAAGAGCTCGATGTCATTATGTTAGTAAAAAATGGCTTGGCGGTATGTTAACAAATTGGTATACTACAGAAACGAGACTTCATAAGTTAAGAGACTTGAGAACAGAACAAAAAAAGGGGAGACTCGACCGTCTTCCAAAAAGAGATGCCGCTATGTTGAAGAGACAATTATCTCACTTGGAAACATATCTGGGCGGCATTAAATATATGGCGGGGTTGCCCGATATTGTAATAATCGTTGATCAGCAAGAAGAATATACGGCTCTTCGAGAATGTATCACTTTGGGAATTCCAACAATTTGTTTAATAGATACAAATTGTGACCCAGATCTCGCAGATATTTCGATTCCAGCTAATGATGATGCTATAGCTTCAATTCGATTAATTCTTAACAAATTAGTATTTGCAATTTGTGAGGGTCGTTCTAGCTATATACGAAATTCTTAATTAATAATAAAGTAAATAAAATATTGGGTTGGGGAAATTCATAGATTTATGGAATCGGTTACTTTACTATATATTAAATTGCGCAAAAAAGAAAAAGATAAAAATATCCGGAAATATTATATTATGTGATTAGTCGGTATTCAAAATAAAATATAAAATTTAAGTAAACAGGTCATAAACGAGATAGTTGAATCAAAATAATTCCTTTTCAAGTTTTCTCTTTCTTTTAGAGGTCAGGACAATATGAATGTTCTATTATGTTCCATCAACACATTAAAAAGATTATACGATATATCTGCTGTGGAAGTAGGTCAACATTTCTATTGGCAAATAGGAGGTTTCCAAGTACATGCCCAAGTACTTATTACTTCTTGGGTTGTAATTGCTATCTTATTAGTTTCAGCCATTCTAGTTGTTCGAAATCCGCAAACCATTCCCACTTTCGGTCAGAATTTCTTTGAATATGTCCTTGAATTCATTCGAGACGTGAGCAAAACTCAGATTGGAGAAGAATATGGTCCGTGGGTTCCTTTTATTGGAACTATGTTTCTATTTATTTTTGTTTCTAATTGGTCGGGGGCTCTTTTGCCTTGGAAAATCATACAGTTACCTCATGGGGAGTTAGCTGCACCCACAAATGATATAAATACTACCGTGGCGTTAGCTTTACTTACGTCAACAGCCTATTTCTATGCGGGTCTTTCAAAAAAGGGATTAGCTTATTTTGGTAAATATATCCAACCAACTCCAATCCTTTTACCGATTAACATCTTAGAAGATTTCACAAAACCCTTATCGCTTAGTTTTCGACTTTTCGGAAATATATTAGCTGATGAATTAGTAGTTGTTGTTCTTGTTTCTTTAGTACCCTTAGTAGTTCCTATACCTGTCATGTTCCTTGGATTATTTACAAGCGGTATTCAAGCTCTCATTTTTGCTACTTTAGCCGCGGCTTATATAGGTGAATCCATGGAAGGCCATCATTGATGAGTTTTCCAAATAATCCCTTTTTAGTTAGTTTAGCCCACTGCAATGTCTTCCATAGCAGCTCAAGATAAATTGACTTCGGGAACATAAAAAAAAAAGAAAGAATTTGATAAAAAGGGGTTATAAAAAAAATAGGAAAAAGATCTATCGAAAAGATCTTTTTCCTATTTTTCCTAAAAAAACTCTCTCTTTGTTTGACCAATTTCTATTTCCTTCCAAATAAATATTTTTTTGTTTATTCATTCACATTCAACTCAACGATTGAACAAAAGATAATTTTCATCAATAATCAAAAAATTACATTTTTATTACCCAAATTCTGAGATTTCTATGCAATAATTCGGTCTAACGAATTGATTTAGATTGATTATATCCATATGGGATAATAATCATAAAATAATAATAAAAGGGTCTTTCTTTTCAAATCAAAAAAAGCGAAAAAAAAATCGAGTAGGAGTGACGGGGGTCGAATTAGGTGTATATAATCGAATCGCTATAAGACAATTCGTTCTTTTTTGGAGGTTTCAAAGCAAAGGATGATTTGATTTTCGAATCCGATATTGAACCCAAGATACGAATAATTGGTTTACGGTATGGAAGAAAGACATGTATATGTGATATTAGCTATTAACTAGTTATATATATATGATGTATATCTAAATTTGCCCCGTTGCTACTGTAAATTTAGATAGGGATTCGACGAAGTCCTTACGTTTCATCTGTAATTGTGAGTTGAATAGTGAATGACTAAAGAAATTAAATCAAGAAAAAGAACGAAGAATTCGAAGAATGATTTAAGGTAAGATAAGAAAAAAGTTGTATGGATTCACAAAAACTACGTGGATAGAAACGAAAAAATAAATATTGAAGTAGTTTTGGTAGTTCAATAAATAGTATTATCTCAATTCATAATTCTAAATTACTTTGACTGGATAAATCTTAGTAGTTGAATAATTCAGTCATAATTTTTTGTTGGTTGATTGTATCATTAACTATTTCTTTATTAACTATTTCTTTATTTTATTTATTTGGGGTGCGAGGAACTTATCATGAATCCACTGATTTCTGCCGCTTCCGTTATTGCTGCTGGGTTGGCCGTTGGGCTTGCTTCTATTGGACCGGGGGTTGGTCAAGGCACTGCTGCAGGGCAAGCTGTCGAAGGGATTGCGCGACAACCCGAGGCAGAGGGAAAAATACGAGGTACTTTATTGCTTAGTCTGGCTTTTATGGAAGCTTTAACAATTTATGGGCTAGTTGTAGCGTTAGCGCTTTTATTTGCGAATCCTTTTGTTTAATCTTATAAAAAAAAATTAAAAATAGGAATCGTAGAAAGATAATTAGTCTATCCATAAAAGGAGATGAGATCATATGAAAAATATAACCGATTCTTTCTTTTGCTTGGGTTACTGGCCATCCGCCGGAAGTTTCGGGTTTAATACTGATATTTTAGCAACAAATCCAATAAATCTAAGTGTAGTGCTCGGTGTATTGGTTTTTTTTGGAAAGGGAGTGTGTGCGAGTTGTTTATTTCAAGAATAGGTTGGATCCAACCAACTGTACTTTTTTCATTATAACTAGGAAAGGGTGCATGATCCCGCGAATGACTTCTGAATAAATTAAGAAATAATATTTAAGAACCATAGCATTTCGTGATTCATTGGTAAATCCACTTTGATTCTCTATCAACCAATAAATTTGGACCATATTACCATGGTTAAAGCTAAAGAGTTTGAAGTCTAGACGCAGTGGAGTACTCTTTCTACCACTATGTTAATACAGAAATGAAATGGTTTCAAAAAACAAATTGTTGGAATTTTGTCGATATAGAACACTCATGTCGATAAAATGGCTTGAATCCTCTTTACGGCGAAAAATTGGAAAAACGGGTGTATTTTATTCCATCCCCTTTTATTTTTATACCATGCGGAATCGACGACCTATGTTATGTATAAATTAATAAGAATTCTTTGGATTTGAAGAAAAAAAAAAAAAACAACTTTGCTGACAATTGAGAATTCTTTTTTTGGTCAGAAGAGTCCTCCGAATATTCTGGTCTTGTAGTAGTAATCAATTTCAATATTTTTTAGAATGGAATAGAAATAGAGGACAGGCTCATTACATAAAAAAAAAGATAGGGAAATTTCCCATTAAGTAATTGAGTGTGAGAGCCAAATGAATCAAAAGATTCATGTTTGGTTCGGGAAGAGATCATAGACGTTTTGAAATAAATGTAAAGAGAATCAACTTTCATTAAGTAATTTATTAGATAATCGAAAACAGAAAATCTTGAAGACTATTCGAAATTCGGAAGAACTACGGGAAGGGGCCATTGAACAGCTCGAAAAAGCCCGAGCCCGCTTAAGGAAAGTCGAAACGGAAGCAGATCGGTTTCGAGTGAATGGCTATTCTGAGATAGAACGAGAAAAATTAAATTTAATTAATTCAATTTATACGACTTTGGAACAATTCGAAAATTACAAAAACGAAACCATTCGTTTTGAACAACAAAGGGCGATTAATCAAGTTCGACAGCGGATTTTCCAACAAGCTTTAGAAGGAGCTCTAGTAACTCTGAATAGTTGCTTGAATAACGAGTTACATTTACGTACCATCAGTGCAAATATTGGCATGTTTGGGTCGATGAAAGAAATAAAATAATAAAATAAAAGATTAGTCCTTCTACTATAGATAGTATAGGCATTATTTTTTTTTTTCTTCTAAAAAGAATTCAATTAAGAAATACTCATGGTAACCATTCGTGCCGATGAAATTAGTAAAATTATCCGTGAACGTATTGAGCAATATAATACCGAAGTAAAGATTGTAAATACTGGTACCGTACTTCAAGTGGGCGACGGCATTGCTCGTATTTATGGTCTTGATGAAGTAATGGCGGGTGAATTAGTGGAATTTGAAGAAGGTACTATAGGCATTGCTTTGAATTTGGAATCAAATAATGTTGGTGTTGTATTAATGGGTGATGGTTTGATGATACAAGAGGGGAGTTCGGTAAAAGCAACAGGAAGAATTGCTCAAATACCG